TAATTATTAGTTTTTTATTTAATTAATTTATTTTATTATTAAAATAAATTAATTAAATAAAAAAAAAACACAAAGTACTTCTGAATTGATCTCACCCCTTCTTTAATAATTTGAATTCTTCTTTGTTGAGTAATAATTTAATTCTTCAATAAAATACTTCTTGTAGAAATATCAATAACCCATCTTTTTCACTTAAAAAAAAATTCCATATTAATTCATGAATTATGATACAAATTCTATATATATGAATATGGATATGGAAAAAGATAAAAAAGATTTTTTTTATTGGAATTGGGTTTCTTTCTCTTTTTTTTTTTTTTCGTTCCTATTCTTCTTTCTATTTCTGAGAAAAAGAGGGCTTACAAAATAAAGTAAAGGGTTTTTTCGTTCCCAATAGTTATGTATTTAATCGGTGGATAGGAGCATACTCTGGATTGGAATCGTGCCTTGGGGAGTACTGCCTAATAATTTCTACCAACTTTAAGCCCCAATTAGTATTCTTTAGTTTGTATATTATGTCAAAATGCTCTTTTGGATAATTTACATAATCTCCATTTCCATTACAAATCCGTTTCATATCTTGGTGTTTCTAACCATCCACTCGTTTTTGTTCAACCCCCCGTTATGATAATACGTGTATGGTAATACATACAAATAATAGTGAAAACTCAATACGGTGGATCTTTTGAGCCCGCTTCAAGTCAGGATGACTAATCAACCAATCTTGGGGTAAACGGTTTCTTATGTTTATTTCCGCTTAACTCTTTAACTCTTATACATGGAAAATGAGACTCAATATTTTTACTGCGAATTTATATATTATAAATTATCTTATTTTTTATATTATTTTTTATATATTAATATATTATATATAAGCTGTTTTTTTTCACTCATATAACTATTTGATTTAATTCTTCAATCCGAAATCCGAATAATTAATAAAAAAAAAATGAAGATATCTACTCTACTCAATTCATTCCACCACTTTCCTAGAAAGAAAGAATAAAGAAAAGCTTATGTCTATATATCAACGAATCGCACGTAGAGATATGGATAACACACATAAAGTTAATGGTATTTCATAACTAATCGATTGAGCAGCAGCTCGTAGACCACCTAAAAAGGAATATTTATTATTTGACCCGTATCCTGACATAAGAAGTCCAATGGGAGCAATACTTGAAATGGCAATCCATAAAAAAACACCAATATTGAGATCCGCTAAAACAAGGCGATAACCAAACGGAACTACTAAATAGCTTACTAAAATTGATATAACTGCTATGGATGGACCGATACTGAATAAACGAGTATCCCCTCTAGATGGAAAAAGATTTTCTTTGAAAAGAAGTTTTGTCCCATCTGCTAGAGCTTGAAGAACTCCCAAAGGGCCGGCGTATTCAGGTCCAATACGTTGTTGTATTCCCGCGGATATTTCTCTTTCTAACCATACAATTACCAGTACGCCTATTGTGATTCCCAATACAAGAGTCAAAATAGGAATAAATAACCATATAATTCCATAGACCTCTTTTAAAAATTCCAATCTAGAAAAAGAATCGATATCTTGTACTTCTGGTGTATCAATTATCATTTCAACGATCAACTTCTCCCATAATGATATCTATACTACCTAGTATTGTCATAATATCAGCCAATTTCATTCTTTTAACTAACTGAGGAAGAATTTGCAAATTGATAAAACCCGGCGGTCGAATTTTCCATCTCCAAGGAAAACCACTCCGATCCCCTATCAGAAAAATCCCCAATTCTCCTTTTGGGGCTTCGACTCTCACATAAAGTTCTTGTTTCGGCAATTCAAATGTAGGAGAAGGTTTTTTACTAATAAAGCGATATTCAAAATCATTCCATTCTGGATTCCCTTCTCTATCAAAGTATCGGATTTCTAAATTCTCATATGGTCCCCCCGGAATTCCTTCGAGAGCCTGTTGAATAATTTTTATGGATTCTATCATTTCACCAATTCGGACTAGATAACGAGCCAATGAATCTCCTTCTTTTTGCCACTGTACTTCCCAATCAAATTCGTCGTAACACTCATACTGATCAACTTTACGAAGATCCCATTGTATTCCGGACGCTCGCAGCATTGGTCCCGATAAACCCCAATTTATTACTTCCTCTCGACCAATAATGCCTACCCCCTCGACTCGTTCTAAAAAAATGGGATTGCGTGTAATAAGTTGTTGATATTCAGCAACCCTTGTTAAAAAATAATTGCAGAAATCCAAACATTTATCTATCCAGCCATGGGGTAGATCAGCCGCTACTCCCCCGATCCGAAAATAATTATGCATCATTCTCATACCGGTGGCAGCTTCGAATAGATCATATACTAATTCTCTTTCTCTGAAAATATAGAAAAAGGGAGTCTGTGCACCAATATCCGCCATAAAAGGACCGAGCCATAACAGATGAGAAGCTATACGACTCAACTCCAACATAATTATTCTGATATAGCTGGCTCTTTTAGGTACTTGAATATTTCCCAGCTGTTCCGGTCCATTTACCGTTATTGCTTCTGTGAACATAGTAGCTAAATAATCCCAACGTGTTACATAAGGCAAATATTGTATAATTGTTCGGTTTTCCGCAATTTTTTCCATCCCTCGGTGTAAATAACCCAATATTGGTTCACAGTCAATAACATCTTCACCATCTAGAGTAATGATAAGTCGAAGAACACCATGCATTGATGGATGGTGGGGACCCATATTGACTACCATGAGGTCTTTTCTTGTAGCTGGTATATTCATAGGTTTTTCCTTAATTCATTCTTTCATGAATTTCTGAAAATGAAAAAAGTTCATTCAAATTCAAGATCTAATAAATCAAATAATTCAAAATGCCTCTTCAAATTAACGAGTTTTTAATTCCCGAATATCCAACCGATTAATTAATTCTTTATAACCCATTTTATTTTTCTTTGACAAATAAGATAGCAGTCGTTGGCGTTTTCCCAGAATTTTACGTAGACCTCTCTGAGATAAATAGTCTTTTTTGTGTAATTGTAAATGTGAAGTAAGTCTTCGTATCCTATTGGTGAAACTAAATATTTGAAATTCAACAGATCCCCTGTTTTCTTCTTTTTCTTCTTGTGAAATAACTGAGATGAATGAATTTTTTACCATAAAATGAAACCCCCTCTTTTTTTAAGATATTTTTGTTGATAGATATATTTATTGATCAGTAATAATAATGTCACTCGTTTTAGTTTGGTATAGACAATAATCTTAATTTCGTTATAAATTTTGGATTTTTTTAAATCAAATTGAATCAATCCGATTTTAATTTTAAAATTACATTTGAAAAGGTATACATTTGAAAAGGTATACATTTGAAAAGGTATACAAAAGGGTGGTTGTTTTCTGCACTCCCAAAAGATAAAAACTTAGTCCTACAATCAGAAGGTTTTATTGATTCATTTCTAGATCGAATTGATAGGTCATTGAATTAGTATCATGTATCAGAATGGAATGTAAGACAATGGATGTGTGCACCTCTTTGTCGTCATAGACCCGCTGTGATATGGGATGGGAAATATAGCAAAAATGGACTAGTAATAAATTTTCAATCGCGGATACATATGTATCCTTACCATACCGAAACGACTGCCGTTATTGGTATCAAACCAATACCGATTCATACAAGCTAAATCTTCTAATCGATAATTGGGCCAAAGAAATAACTTTAATTTAATAGGTTTTTTTTTTAATCCTTTGCTTTTATCCAAACCCTGGCTGTTTACCTTATTCCCATTCCCCAATGCTGAATTTTTATGCATATTATTTCTATTCCTAGAATTGAAACAAATTAGAATTCTAAATTCTCTCCGAAGTCTGGGTGATAAAAGATTTTCAGGAACAAACAAATCATAATTATTTTTATCTCTATTTCCAGTCATCTTTTGATATTTGATAATGACTTTATCAGAATTCTTATCATCAGAATTCTTATCAACATGATTTTTTTCTCGGTATTTTTGATTAATTTGGTGTTTACTTTGATGAACCAATGAAATACCAACGGTTTGATACATAATAAATTGTCCATCATTTTTTATAGATAGACGAATCGGTTCAATAATAAAAATTCCTCTTTTGATCAATTCTGTAAGAGTTAAATTTTTCTGAATCATCAGAATATCCAGACTCATTTCTCCCCTTTGAATAGAGGATATAGTTATTTCTCTTGGATTTATCAGTCTAAGCAGGAGACAATATACTTTTATGTTATTGATTATTTTTTTATTTAAAATATCATCCCATCGCAATTGAAAATGCAAATACCTTTTTAGCAAGAAATAAAACTCCGCTTTTGTATTGTTCTTGTATTGCTTTTTATTTTTATGTTTTTTCATGTCCGATCCCATATAATCTTCTTCAACATCTTTTTCTTGGTTTGAAAGAGCGGATTCAAGGTTTGCTTGGTCCGCGGATTCTTTTTGACCTTTATTTCGTTTTTTTAATTCAAGAGATTTTTTTTCATTGGAGGATATAAAAGGATCTCTTTTTTTATTTCCAGCGATGCTTTTGTTTTCAATATCAGTAGCGTTTTCATTTATATTAGAATCTAAAAGAAGTAATTTTATTGGTATAACCCACGGTTTAGTTTTATACAAATTATAAAGTATCAAAAATTCTGGGAAGAACCAATGTTCAAGATTTGATATGGGACGATTTAATATTTCTTCATTCATTCCCATCCAATCCAAAAACCCTTTTTGATTGGATAGGTTGATTTCTTGATCTTGATGAATCGTGAGGTAAAAAAGATCTTTCTTTTTTATTTTATCAATTATTTTATAATTATTAAGCTTAGCCTTAGTAGATTTTTTATTACTGTCAGTATCAATATTGATCCAGGCTTCGATATCGACTTTCTTTCTAAGACAAAAATGGAGAATTCTCCAATCAAAATATTTTCTATCCATATTTTTCTCCATATCTCTAATATCATCTTGTACTAGATCATTATTGATAGGGATAATAGGAATACCTTCCATCATATTAAATAATTTTCGTTTATGTGTGTTGGAATTCGAAAAAACTTCTTGGTTATTTTTTACGTGAAATGGCGATTCATAAATTGAAGAGTACTTCGTATCTTCAGAATTAATAGATTTATATGCTAACCGATCATATCTATATTGTTTTTTAAAACTCTCCTTTTGATTCAGTAATGAAGCCTTTTCAAAATTATTTTGTTTTTCGTAGTGGATAAATTTCATTTTTTTAGATGAATTGCATAAATCCTTATTTTGATTCATACAGTGTTGATTGAATCTATTTCGCCATTTTTGTGTTACTAGTCTAGACCATCTAATCTGAGATATATCATATTGATAATGATTCCTTAACCAATTTGTCCATTGATTCATTCCAGACTTCTGACGATTCTTATGTTTTAATTGAGAATGAAACAATTCTTGTGTTCCAACAAAAGAATCCTTTATTTCATTTTTAATAAAAAGGGCTGCTCCATTATATTGAAAGACAGATTTTAACTTATATAAATAGAAATTAATAAATTGGGTTTGTGAGAGTTTGTAAAATACATAGGCTTGTGAAAAGTAGGATAAGTCACAAAAATTATTTGAATTCTTATTACTAATATTAGTATTATAAAGTGCCTTTTTTAGAGTCGAAATAAAGTGAATTAAGCTTTGATTTGTTTTATCAATTTTTTCTTGATTTGTTTCATTATTGGTAATGTATTTATTAATAATTTTTTTTATTGATTCAAGAAATGGTTGTGTATTGATCCTAGGAATATTAATGATCCACAGAAAGATATCTATGTATATCCTTTCAATGAAAATTTTAAAAAAATAATGTGATTTGCGGATTAATCGAACATTTTTTCTTTTTAATATCTGCCAAATATTTTTTTGTGATTCCAACCTTTTATCATCATCACTTATTTTGTTAGAACTAATATTTCGATCTGGAATTAGAAATCCCCTTTTTTTTTCATTTTTTATTTTTTCTATTTGATTTATGATTGTGTTTGTTCTATCAGTTAGATCCTGCATTTTTTTTTCTGTCAATGAATAATTTGTCCAATCCCGAGGTATAGTTTGAATGGACGATTCATGAATCATCAAATTACTGATTATCGAATCTTTTTTAGTTTGACTCAATTCAAATTCATATACTTTTCTTTTTCTCAATCCAAACAGGAGAATTGGGTTTATTTTTGAGAGTTCTTTTTTTATTTCTTTTAAAAACTGAATGCTTTTAATGACCCATTTTTTTGTTTCTTTTGAAACATTTAGAAACAATTTTGTTTTTTCTTTTAAAATTCTTAGAATTAGAAAGCATTTCTTTTTTAATTTAAAAATTTTTCTTTTGAGTTCTTTAAAAATAGGTTCAAAAAATGAAAGTTGTTTTCTGGGAGAATCAAAAGGGAATTCAGCTTCCATTCCAAAAATTGTTAAAAAACAAAAATCATTTTTGGAATCTTTATTTTTCATTGGATCGTTATAAGGGGCTCGTAGGTTAGATCTGTGCCAAGGTTTCAGACGAAACGGAAATAGAATCTTAATCTGAATACCGTCTGTTAACCAGTTTTTTGGAAATTCTTTTTCTGATAATTGAACGCCATTATAGGTGCATTTAACATGCATTTCTCTATTCCACTCCTTTAAATCCTCGGACCATTCGGGAAATTGAAATAATAGCATACGGGCGATATTTTTAACTATTATCAATGAAGGCAATATAATATATTTTCTAAGAATCGATTGGATTACTAACAAAAAACCTCTTATTACTTGAGCAAGTAAAATACTATCCCAGGCTTCCGCTATTTCTATACGTACTTTCTCCTTTCTTTTGTCTTCTTCTTTTTTATCCTCTTCTTTTTTTTTATCACTTTCTTCTGTGGTTTTCTCTTTATAATCCGAAATTTTGAGTTCTGCGTTTGTCCACATACAATTTTTCAAAATTAGGTTTATCCGTTCGGAAATATCAAAAGAAAAAAGGGGGGATTTGTCTATTCGGTCCAAAAAAAGGGGGGAATGCACATTTGCTTCAAAGAATTTCCAAGTAACTATTTTACGTCTTTGAGCACGCACGGAGCCTTTGATTATGTCTCGACGAAAATCTGATTGTTGTGAATAACGTATCAAAGCTACTTCGTCTGTTTGATCAGTATTATTAGTTTCTTGGGTATTATTATAAGTATCAGTATCAGTATTCTGTTGGTTATCAGTAAAAATAACTACACGTTTGGCTTTTCTTGAGCGAATCTCATGATCTTCTACCACACTTTCCTCGGTTTCTCCCTCCTGTTGTTCCAAATCGTTAATTAATTTGTATGACCACCGAGGGACTTTTTTATGGATTTCTTTTAGTGCAATAGATTTTTTTTTTTTCGTTTTCTCGTTGGGAAGAGTTCTATCTGCATCAAATAAAAATTTGAAAATTTTGATTCTATCTTCTGAATCAATTCTTACTTGTTCGTGTTCAGGAACTA